TTTTTTTTCGTTCCTATTCTCCTTTCTCAAAAAAAGGGGACTTTAAACAAAGTTAAAGGATTACTTCGTTCTTGATAGTTATTTACTTAATCGGTGAATAGAAGTATACTCTGGATCGGAATCGTGGGAAGTACTCCTTTATCATTTCTACAAATTTAAAGCCCCAATTTTAATTCTTTTTATACACAGAAAAATACACTTACAAAATCTCTATTACGAATCCTTAGTGTACATTAGTGTTCCTAGCTATCCACTCATTTTTATGAATCTACTTTTGGTAATACATACGTAGTAAAAACCTCATAAAGTTGATCCTTTGAACCCGCTTCAAGTCATGATGACTAGTCAATCAATCTTGGGGTAAAGAGTCTCTAATACTTATGTTTACTTTTCTTAACTCTTGTACATAGAAAATGAGATTCAATCTTTTACTGCAAATTTAGAAGCCGTTTCTTTCACTCATATAACTATCTAGTTTCTTTCATCAACCCCCGAATAATGAATAAAAAAAAATAGATATTCAACTCATGGCACTTCCTTCCTAGAAAGAGAAGCAGTCGGGGGAATTTTATGTCTTAACGAATCACACGTAGAGATATTGATAACACACATAGAGTTAATGGTATTTCATAACTAATTGATTGAGCAGCAGCTCGTAGACCACCTAAAAAAGAATATTTATTATTTGAGCCATATCCTGACATAAGAAGGCCGACAGGAGCAATGCTTGAAATAGCAATCCATAAAAAAACACCGATACTGAGATCGGCTAGAACAAGGTGATACCCAAAAGGAATTACTAAATAACTTAATAAAATTGATATGACTGCTATAGATGGTCCAATACTGAATAAACGAGTATCTCCTCTAGATGGAAGAAGATTCTCTTTTAAAAGTAATTTGGTACCATCTGCTAGAGCTTGAAGAATTCCCAAAGGTCCTGCGTATTCAGGACCAATACGTTGTTGTATACCTGCAGATATTTCTCTTTCTAACCAAACAATTACTAATACACCTATTGTGATTCCTAATACAGGAGTAAAAATAGGGATAAGCATCCATATGATTCCATAGACCTCTTTTAAGGATTCCAATCTAGAAAAAGAATTGATAGCTTGTACTTCTGTTGTATCAATTATCATTTTAACGATCAACTTCTCCCATAATGATATCTATACTACCTAGTATCGTCATAATATCAGCCAATTTCATTCTTTTAACTAACTGAGGAAGAATTTGCAAATTAATAAACCCCGGCGGGCGAATTTTATATCGCCAAGGAAAAACACCCTTATCTCCTATCAGAAAAATTCCCAATTCTCCCTTTGGTGCTTCCACTCTTGCATAAAGTTCTTGCTTCGACAATTCAAAAGTCGGAGAAGGTTTTTTACTAATGAATCGATAATCAAACTCATTCCATACAGTATCTTTTACTCTATCAAAGCGGCGGATTTCTAAATTTTCATAGGGCCCTCCAGGAATTCCTTCTAGGGCCTGTTGAATTATTTTTATGGATTCTGTCATTTCACTGATTCGTACTAAATAACGAGCTAAAGAATCCCCCTCTTTTTGCCATTGGACTTCCCAATCAAATTCGTCGTAACACTCATAATGATCAACTTTACGAAGATCCCATTGTATTCCGGAAGCTCGTAGCATTGGTCCCGACAAACCCCAATTTATTGCTTCCTCTCCACCAATAATGCCTACTCCTTCAACTCGTTCTAAAAAAATGGGATTCCTTGTAATAAGCTTTTGATATTCAGCAATTCCTGTTAAAAAATAATCGCAAAAATCCAAACATTTATCTATCCAGCCATGAGGTAAATCAGCAGCGACTCCGCCAATACGAAAAAAATTGTGCATCATTCGCATACCGGTGGCAGCTTCGAATAGGTCATATATCAATTCTCTTTCTCGAAAAATATAGAAGAAAGGAGTCTGTGCCCCAATATCTGCCATAAAAGGGCCAAGCCATAACAAATGCGAAGCTATACGACTTAACTCCAACATAATGACTCTGATATAACTGGCCCTTTTAGGGACTTGAATATTGCCTAATTGCTCTGGCGCATTTACAGTTATTGCTTCTGTGAACATAGTAGCTAAATAATCCCAACGTGTTACATAAGGCAAATATTGTATAATTGTTCGATTTTCCGCAATTTTTTCCATACCTCTGTGTAAATAACCCAATATTGGTTCACAGTCAATAACATCTTCACCATCTAAAGTAACAATGAGTCGAAGAACACCATGCATTGATGGGTGGTGAGGTCCCATATTGACTATCATGAGGTCTTTTCTTGTAGCTGGTACAGTCATAGGTTTTTCCTGATTCATTCTTCCATGAATTGCTGAAAGCGAAAAGAAGTTCACCAAACTTTAAGCCAATAATTCAAACTAACTCTTCAAATTAACGAGTTTTTCTCTCTCGAATATCCAACTGCCCTATTAATTCTTTATAACGTGCTCTATTTTTTTTTGACAAATAAGCCAGCAGCCGTTGACGTTTTCCGAGAATTTTCCGCAGACCTCTTTGAGATAAATAGTCTTTTTTGTGCAATTCCAAATGTGAAGTAAGCCTCCGTATCTTGTTGGTGAAACTTACTACTTGAAATTCAACAGATCCTCTGTTTTCTTTGTTTTCTTCTTGTTCTTGCAAAATAATTGAAATAAATGAATTTTTTACCATAAAAGAATTTCACACTCCCCTTTTTACAGATATTTATTTTATTGATCAGTAATAATAATGTCACAAATTTTAATTTTAATGTAGTATATACAATAATCATAATTTCTTTATACATTCCTAGTTTTATCAATTATTAATCAATCTGATTTTTGAGTTCATTTGTATAGTGATACAAAAAGACGATACCAAATAGTTTAGTCCGAAGATTCGATTGATAAATTTATTCTGTTGATTAATTTATAGCTTTAATTTAATTGATACCCCATTTTCCTTAATATTCACGTATCCTAGACTGGGATGTAAGACAGCGCATATGCGCATCGGGTTGCTTGCATATAACATGGTCGCGGACAGAAGAAAAAATGAAAAATTGATAGAACAATAGAATATATAGGAAACTCAAAATTTTTAATCAGGGATACATATATATCCTTAACATACTCAAGCGGCTCCCATTATTGGTATCAAACCAATAGCGATTCATACAAGCTAAATCTTCTAATCGATAATTAGGCCAAAAAAAGAACTTTAATTTATTTAATTCATTTTTTTTTCTGTCAAAATTTTTACTTTTCTCCAAAAATTGACTCCAGTTTTTTATCTTGTTTTCCTTGCAAAATAAATTATTTCTATGCACACCATTCTGATTCTTTAAATTTAAATTGAAAGAAATTAGAATTCTCAATTCTCTACGACGTCTAGACGATAAAATTTTTTCAGGAACAAGCAAATCTAAATTATTTTTGTCTCCATTTAGAGTTTTTATTTTATGTCTTGAAATGGATTCATCAAAAGTATTCTTAGCAACATTTTTGGGGTTTCGGTATCTTTGATTACTTTTGTGCTTACTTTTATGAACCAAGGAAATACCTATGATTTGATACATAAAAAACTGTCCGTCATTTTTTACAGATAGACGGGCAGGTTCCATAATTAATATTCCCTTTTTCGTTAATTGTGTAAGATTTAAACGCCTCCTCATTATATCCAGATTCATTTCTTTCCTTTGAATATAGGATATAGTAATTTTTCTTACATTTATGAGGCTAACCAGCAGACCATATATCTGGATATTATTCAGCATTTTTTGATTCAATTGATTCAAACGTCCAGTCCATCTTAATTGCAAAGGAAAATCTCCTTTAAGGAATATTTTTAGTTTTTCAATGGATTCTAAAAAATATTCTTCAATATTGTTTTGATTCTTTAATTCAAAATATTGTTTTGAATTTGATGGGCTAAAATTTAAAAAAAACTCATCCTCCTCTTGTTTTCCCTTGATATTTTTATTTTCAATAAAATTTGGATTTATATTCAAATTAAAAAGAAGTAAGTTGCTTGGGATAAACCAAGGTTTCTCTTTATATTTATGATAAAGTATCACAAACTCTGGAAAGAAAAAAATTTTCGGATTCGATATGAGGCGATTTAAGATTAAGAATTTTTCATTCATTCCCATCCAATCAAAAGACATTCCCATCCAATCAAAAAAGACCTTTTTGTAATTGATTTCAGAATTTGAATCAATTGGAAGATAAAAAAGACCATTACCTTTATTATTAAGTTTATCCCTGATTTGGTCTTTTTTAGGTTTAACCTCAATATTTGTACTAAATTTCCAACCCAAATATTTTCTATCTGTATTTTTTTCCCTATCTATAATATCACTTTTTCCTAGATAATTCTTGATAGGAATATTCTTGAGTATGCTAAAAATTTTTTCGTTATTTATGTTGGAATTTTCTTGATTCTTATTTGTTTCTAATGATGATCTATAAATAGAGGCCTTCTTCTTAGTTTCAGAATGAATATATTTATATGATAAAAGATCATATCTATAGTTTTTTTGAAAATTCTCCTCTTTATTTGGTAATAAATATACTTTCAAATTTTGTTTTTTTTTTGAATCAAATAATTGGTCTTTTTCATAGGAATACCGTTTATTTAAATCCTTATTTTGAGACATATGGCATTGATTTAGTCCATTTCTCCATTTTTGTGGGACTAATCTAGACCATGTAATCTGCGATAAATCGTATTGATAATGACCTCTTAACCAGTTTTTCCATGGATTCATTGCATTATTTGGAAGTTTCTTATGTCTTACTTCGGAATCAAATATTCCTTGTCTTCCAAAAAGATCTTTTATTTCATTCTTAAGAAAAAAAGAAGGTCCATTATATTGAAGAAGAGATCTTAACTTATTGAAGTTAATAACTTGGGTTTGTGATAATTTAAAAAATACATATTTTTGTGACAAGTAAGATAAATTAAAAAAAATATGTGACTTCCGCTTACTATTTCT